CACGATGTATTGCCACTAGAAATCAAGATATTGGTACTGGACTTGTCAATCAATTCATAACCTTTCGAGCACAACCCATATATATTCGAACTCCCTTTACTTGTAGGAGTACATCTTGGATCTGTCAATTTTGTTATGGCCGGAGTCCTACTCACGGTGACCTGGTCGAATTGGGAGAAGCTGTGGGTATTATTGCAGGTCAATCTATTGGAGAGCCCGGCACCCAATTAACATTAAGAACCTTTCATACTGGCGGAGTATTCACAGGGGGTACTGCAGAACATGTACGAGCCCCTTCTACTGGAAAAATAAAATTCAATGAGGATTTGGTTCATCCGACACGTACACGTCACGGGCATCCTGCTTTTCTATGTTCTATAGACTTGTATGTAACTATTGAAAGTGAGGATATTCTACATAATGTGAATATTCCACCCAAAAGTTTTCTTTTAGTTCAAAATGATCAATATGTAGAATCAGAACAAGTGATTGCTGAGATTCGCGCAGGAACATCCACTTTGAATTTTAAAGAGAAGGTTCGAAAACATATTTATTCTGATTCAGAGGGAGAAATGCACTGGAATACCGACGTGTATCATGCACCTGAATTTACATATGGAAATGTTCACCTCTTACCAAAAACAAGTCATTTATGGATATTATTAGGAGAGCCGCACAGATCTGATCTAGTCTCCCTTTCGATCCACAAGGATCAAGATCAAACGAACGCTCGTTCTTTTTCTGTCAAGAAAAGATCTATTTCTAACCTTTCAGTAACTAATGATCAAGTGAGACACAAATTCTTTAGTTCGGATTTTTTTGGTAAAAAAGAACAAAAACGCCCCGATTATTCAGAACTTAATCGAATTGTTCGTTGTAATCTCAGATATCCGACCATTCTATACGCCGATTATGATTTATTGGCAAAGAGACGAAGAAAAAGATTCATTATTCCACTCCAATCAATTCAAGAACGCGAGAACGAACTAATGCCCCTTTCGGGTATCTCGATCGAAATACCCATAAATGGTATTTTTCGTAAAAATAGTATTCTTGCTTTTTTCGACGATCCTCGATACAGAAGAAAGAGTTCGGGAATTACTAAATACGGCACTATAGAAGTCTATCCAATCGCCAAAAAAGAGGATTTGATTGAGTATCGAGGGGTCAAGGAATTTAGGCCAAAATACCAAATAAAAGTGGATCGGTTCTTTTTCATTCCCGAGGAAGTGCATATCTTACCTGGATCTTCTTCCATAATGGTACGGAACAATAGTATTATTGGGATAGATACACAAATAGCTTTAACTACAAGAAGCCGAGTAGGCGGATTGGTTCGAGTGGAGATAAAAAAAAAAAGAATTGAACTAAAAATATTTTCTGGAGATATCCATTTTCCTGGAGAGACAGATAAGATATCTCGACATAGTGGTGTCTTGATACCACCAGGAACGGGAAAAACAAATTCGAAAGAATACAAAAAAAGTAAAAACTGGATCTATGTCCAACGGATCACACCTACCAAGAAAAAGTATTTTGTTTTGGTTCGACCTGTAGTCACATATGAAATAACAGACGGTATAAATTTAGTAAGACTTTTCCCCCCGGATCTGTTGCAGGAAATGGATAATGTGCAACTTCGAGTTGTCAACTATATCCTTTATGGAAATGGCAAACCAATTCGGGAAATTTATGACAAAAGTATTCAATTAGTTAGGACTTGTTTAGTATTAAATTGTACCCAAGACAAAAAAAGTTCTTATATCGAAGAGACCCGTACTTCCTTTGTTGAAATAAGGCTAAATGGTTTGATTCGAGATTTTATAAAAATCGATTTAGTGAAATCCCCTATTTCGTATACCGCAAAAAGGAATGATCCTTCGGGTTCAGGATTTATCTCTGAGAATGGATCAGATTGCAACAATATCAATCCGTTTTCTTCCAGTTTTTTCTACTATTCCAACGCAAGGATTAAAGAATCCCTTAATCAAAACCAAGGAACTATTCATACATTGTTGAATAGAAATAAGGAATACCAATCTTTGATAATTTTGTCATCCTCCAATTGTTTTCGAATGGGCCCATTCAACGATGTAAAATATCACAATGTGATAAAAGAATCAATTAAAAAAGATCCCCCAATTCCAATTAGGAATTTCTTAGGCCCTTTAGGAACAGCCCTTCAAACTGTGAATTTTTATTCATTTTTCTATTTAATAACTTATAATCAGATCTTGGTAACTAACTATTTGCAACTTGACAACTTAAAACAGACCTTTGAAGTACTTAAATATTTTTTAATGGATGAAATTGGTCAAATTTATAATTCTGATTCATGCAGTAACATTATTTTAAATCCATTCAATTTAAATTGGTATTTTCTTCAGCACAATTATTGTGAAGAGGCGTCTACAATAATGAGTCTTGGGCAGTTTATTTGTGAAAATGTATGTATAGCCAAAAACGGACCACACCTCAAATCGGGTCAAGTTCTAATTGT